GGTAGTCACTCATATATGAAGTATGAAGATTCTATGTAAGAAAATAAACTTGATTCTCTTTTTTTCCGAAATTACAACTATGCATTGCAAAAAATTCAGTTCTTCTTTTTAAGTAAATGCTTTTCACCCAAGTATGTTTTCAAAATCAAAAGTTCTTTCTGGGTGATCTCAAACCTTTCGACTGTTCTCCCTCCAAAAATGAATTTCGGAATTTTTTACATAGAAAGGATTTACTTGTTACTAATATAATACAACCCCCGTTTTTCTTTAGATCTACTTGTTTCACTCCGATAGTATCATAAATTGAGTCAATGCATAGGAAATGACTGCATTTCCATACTATTAAGTTAAGTGAAATACAGAACACATAATCCGGATTATATCACATTACTTACTTATATTACTGGATATTACGGAGCCTATTCATGCAGGATATGATAGAGTCTGATCATAGAAAACATTCTCTTCAAGCGAACCGGCCTATCCTCCATAGGGGACTGGCGCGGTGGTTGGAAAAAAGACACATTTAATTGTGAATTCAAATGTGGCAGATAAGATCAAGTCATACTGCACGGCCCAATCAATAGTTCAAGTCACACACTCCCATAATCCATTATTTTTTCGGAGAGTTCCCTTCAACTATTCGTGTATATCAAATTATATCAAATAAAGAATGCAATTTATTTTGTTAAGTTGAAGGGAAATATCCAAATACATGTCTTATTTTTTTTTTTAATAATACATATTTGTAGCAATGAAATACTATTACTCCTCCCCAAAATGATTGATTACAAATATCTATGATTCATATTCTCTATAAAGGACCGGAAATGCCTTGCTTACGTATCATTGGAAAGTGCATTAACATGAATACGGCAGTAAGAAGAGGTAATACAAAAGTATGTAAACTATAAAAACGAGTCAAGGTAGATTGTCCCACACTAGCGCTTCCGCGCAATAACTCTACCACCGACGATCCTATTACAGGAATAGCGTCGGGTACACCTGTTACAATTTTTACTGCCCAATAACCAATTTGGTCCCAAGGTAAGGAATAACCGGTTACACCAAAGGATGCAGTCAATACACCCAAAACTACACCCGTAACCCAAGTAAGTTCGCGAGGTTTTTTAAAACCACCGGTGAGATACACGCGAAATACGTGCAAGATCATCATTAAGACCATCATACTTGCCGACCATCGATGAACTGATCGGATTAACCAACCAAAGTTAGCCTCAGTCATTATATATTGAACAGAAGCAAAAGCCTCCGTAACGGTCGGACGATAATAAAAAGTCATAGCAAAACCCGTCGCTACTTGGACTAAAAAACAAGTAAGTGTAATTCCTCCTAAACAATAAAATATATTGACATGAGGAGGAACATATTTACTAGTTATATCATCGGCAATCGCCTGAATCTCAAGACGTTCTTCGAACCAATCATAGACTTTATTGAGATAGGTAAACCAAAGGACCCCCCTGAGAACCGTATATGAGAATTTCATCTCGTACGGCTCAAACAAAAATACTAAAATACTAGTTATTTGGAAAACAGATATGTGGAATAGAAAGTTTTAAACTTCTTAACTTAATCCTATGATTCCAATCTTTTTTGAAGATAAAAAAAATGGAAATCCAAAAGGTATTCTTTGTGTTTATAATGCCAAAATTTCAAGTCGGCTCACTCGTCTTTTCTCTTGATCCTTACCGGCCTCTTGAATATTCTATTATTCACCTCATTTTTTTTTGTCTGTATTTAATACGATTTTACTGTTGTTTTTTTATTATTATTGATAGAAATTTTCTTGTTAAGACCCTATAGAATCAATTCAAAAACCTCAGATTCATACCAGAACCACGATGATTTCCAAAAAAACCTTTAATTCAAGTCCAAAAATTCCCTGAGTAAGAACTGCTGGATCATCACTTATTCAATGAATAGATATAATGAAAAAAAATAAAAAAAAAATTATTGGGATCGTCCATTGATCAAAATAAAGATAAGCGGCGGCAGTTTAAAAGAATAAAAATCGTTCTATTTTATTTTTTGAAATTTATTATTCTAACTCTTTAATTTTTTTTCGTCCGGTTGCGAGGTCTAAATAGAAATATTAAGTATGAATCATAGTTCTAATACTTTAGAATCTATTTCTTTTCTATATTCCGTGCTCCAGATATTAGAATAAATATCTGACGGGGTAAAGCCATCTCTATCAAGATAAGAAAGATGACGTATCCTTTTTATGTTCTGTACTATCAATAGGATCAATTGTAACAAGTCACACACTCATATTCCGGAAATACAGAAACAAAGAAGTTTTGCGGTCGAACTACCAAATAAAAATGGAATGGTCTAAAAATCAACGACCTAAATGCTAAGCTAAACTTTACTTTCTATTGAAAAACTAGTTAGTTGGTTCTTGTGAATCTAATTCTCTAATTAGAAATTTGGTCCAGTAAAATGGACGAATTATAAATCTCTAAAATAATAGAGA